TTTGCGTAAAGATTATATCGCTCCAAATTTTTATGAAATACAAGATGCTCACTAAATGATAAAAATAAGAAACTAATCCAAACTTCAGCAACCCCAGATATTCAAAGAATATCAGTACATTCTTTTATAGATCAGACAAAATAATTGATTGACATTAAATCAGACAAAATAATCGAAGTCTCATTCAGATATTATTATGTATGTGAGAAAGAACAAAATTCATAAATAATAGAATAATATAGGATTTCAAATAGGATAGGGGTTCCTTAATAAAACAAAAACAATACTTATTTCTTATCAGCCAAGCCAATAAAAGAAATAGGATGAACTGCAAAAATTCTTTATCTTTCTAAAAAACTATATAACGTACACATCAACAGCAATTATATGGCCACGAAAAAAAAAGACACAAAGAAAAGGGCTTGATTCTCTTTTGGTAATCCTTATAAGATGAATTCTTAATATTCTCATTCCACCCCAGAACTCCGACTTTTAGGTCTTTTAACCAACTAATTCAACCACTCCAATATTATGGAAATAGAAACCTTTTTTTGTATCGCAGAAAAAAAGGAAAAAAATAGATAAAGAATTCATTATCTATATATATATATAGATCTAGATACTATAGATAAACGAATATACCTAAAAAAATGCATCTATTCTTTAATCGTCTAGGAAAAGTATATCTACAGATACCTAAATAGATAAAAGAAAGATGTTATGTATGAGAATATAAAAAGAAGAGCACAAATTTGTCTCAGTATTTATCCCCATCAATATGGGGGATAGATACTCAGACAAATGAATCTTGTGTCAGGAACCAGATTTGAACTGGTGACACGAGGATTTTCAGTCCTCTGCTCTACCAACTGAGCTATCCCGACCATTCTTGCAGCTGAAGACTTTTTTTTGAAAATATTATTGGAATATATGTGAATGAATGTATATCAACTAAGTAAAAAAAAAAGTTTGTAAGTTAGTTTCCGTAGTAATAATTCTTTTATATTGTTAATCGTTAATTACGCATATTCAAATTATTTGCTCAAAAATAAGATATTAATTTATACCTTTCTCATTCAAAAAAATTATATGTGTTTCACATATATATCTATCTATCTATATATCTATTCCAAAACTAGTGACTTGTCATTATGTAAGAAAATTATGATAGATAGGAAATTGATGAAAATAAAAATTCCAATTTAGTTGGAAAAGAATAAATCGAATAAAACACATAAATAACGACTTAAAGATAGAGAGGGTATAGGAAAAAATTAGAAAGTGAAACAGGCTTTTTGGGGATAGAGGGACTTGAACCCTCATGATTTATTAAGTCGACGGATTTTCCTCTTACTTTCAATTTCATTGTTGTCGGTATTGACATGTAGAATAGGACTCTATCTTTATTCTCATCTGATGGATCAGTTCTTCAAGGGTTTTATTCGATTATGATAAAGTGAATAATTTCATCAAGAAATATTCCATCTTTTCTTCAACTTCGAATTAGTTTGATTCACATCTTTCAAAAGAGTATTTCAGTATATATATGTTTCTAAATGTTTATCTTTGATCCATTCCTGGAATTTTTGTGAAAGGATTCTTTTACTAATGCAAGAAAAAAAGTCGTCAATTTCGTTTGTTAGAACAGCTTCCATAGAGTCTCTGCACCTATCCCTTTTTTATTCTCACTTTCTGAATTTTTCTTTTTTTCAGAAAACAGGATTTGGCTCAGGATTGCCCATTGTGAATTCCAGGGTTTCTCTGAATTTGAAAATGATCACTTGGTAAGTTTCCATACCAAAACTCAATCCAATTAAGTCCGTAGCGTCTACCAATTTCGCCATATCCCCATCATTTTTTTGATATTTGAATCTGATTATAATATAATGCTCTTTTTTCATTTCTATTATGAGAATAATGCGGAAACTTTTGAATTCATTAAATCCATATTATTCTATTAAATATTAAAAACCCTTTTTTTATCCAATTTTATTGATTTTATTTCATCTATACTCGATACCTTTATTTGCTTGAATCAGAACTGATTCTAATATCTATATATTAACAATTCAATATACACAGATATAAACCACATATATACTTATCTTCTATGTACCTACTTATATTCTTTTTTCATACAATTTTGAATACTCGAATGGTCGATTCTTTTTTTTTTTTTTTTTTGTTTTTGCTGAAAAGAAAGAAACAATCCATTTATTCATATACAATTGATATAACTCAAACGAATCTAGTGGCTATAAAAAATCATTCTTTTCATGTAGAATTAGACATTTCTTTAGGAATTAGGAATATGGAATTCCTTAATATTTACGAAAATTTACTTTCAATACTAATAAATAATCTTTTTGAAATCAATCAATTTAATAATATATATCTAGAATATTAGATCAAAAGAGATTATATTAATATTCATTATTATCTTGCACTTTATGTTATGGACTAACATAACATATAAATAATAGAAATTCGAAATATTGGGTTTGATTTTCTATATTTTCTATGTTTGTATTAATTTCAATTTTGTTATAAAGAACTAAAAATTTATAACTAAGATCCCATGAAATTCTTCTGCATATGTATATTTCGTTTACGTTAGCCGGTTTAGCTCAGAGGTTAGAGCATCGCATTTGTAATGCGATGGTCATCGGTTCGAATCCGATAACCGGCTTTTCTCAATTTGTTTTTTACATAATTGATAATATCTTTTTTAGAAATAAACAATTGGGAGAGTTCGATCTCTCCGGAAGAAATCAAGAAAGAAACCTACTTTTTTGTATTTTTTTATATACAATAAAGTTCGGATATTGATCAAATTCGTCTAATTCTTCTTTGTACTATAAAACTTTAGTAGATTGCGCTTCATTTGATTTATATATAATATTTTTCATTTCGTTTAGTTTTCATTTTTATTTATAAGATTTTTCATTTTAAAAAAGGAGTTTTTATGTCACGTTACAGAGGACCTCGTTTCAAAAAAATACGTCGTCTGGGATATTTACCAGGACTTACTAGTAAAAGGCCAACAGTCAAAAACGAACTTAGAAATCAATTGCGCTTCAGTAAAAAATCTCAATATCGTATTCGTTTAGAAGAAAAACAAAAATTGCGTTTTCATTATGGTCTTACAGAACGGCAATTGCTTAAATACGTTCGTATCTCCGGAAAAGCTAAAGGATCAACTGGTCAGGTTTTATTACAACTACTTGAAATGCGCTTGGATAACATACTTTTTCGATTGGGTATGGCTGCGACTATTCCTCAAGCCCGCCAATTCATAAACCATAGACATGTTTTAGTTAATGGTCGTATAGTAGATATACCAAGTTATCGTTGCAAACCTCGAGATATTATTACAGCGAAGGATGAACAAAAATCGAAAACTCTGATTCAAAATTATCTTGATTCAGCCCCCCGTGAGAAATTGCCAAATCATTTGATTGTTCATCCTTTCCAATATAAAGGTTTAATTAATCAAATAATAGATAATAAATGGGTTGGTTTGAAAATCAATGAATTACTGGTTGTAGAATATTATTCTCGTCAAACTTAAACCTAACTAAAATAACAAGAGTTTTTTTTTACGAGGATTTTCTGTTATTCATATATCATAGACATGGATATGGAAAAATTGATATTCCTTGCCCACCCGTTATCCACTATTTTTTGTATTACCGAAAAATTAGGAATAGAGAATCCATATCAACAAATTTGAAATAATAGTATGCATTGGGATGAGTAATATTGATTAATTTGGTAAAGATTCGGAAAGAGAGGGATTCGAACCCCCGGTAAACAAAAAGCCTACATAGCAGTTCCAATGCTACGCCTTGAACCACTCGGCCATCTCTCCTCTATAATGATGCCCAGAAACCGGTTGAATGTTGAATAGTGAATCAGTCATATTTTGAATCAATGCATAAAACCTATTCAAACTATAAAAAGAAAAAGTAAAATTAGAAATACAAAGTCAAATAAAAAAAAAACCTCCTACAAGGTCTTAGGATAAACAAATTTGATTAATGAGTTTATTTTTACGTTATTTCGCACTGTATTGTACAATTCCTTTATTTGTGGGATTGATTTCTCACACCAGAATTAATTAAATTATAGAATGGATTTCTACCTATGCCTAGATCTCGGATAAATGAAAATTTTATTGATAAGACCTTTTCAATTGTAGCCAATATCTTATTACGAATAATTCCGACAACTTCAGGAGAAAAAAGGGCATTCACTTATTACAGAGATGGTGTGATTTGATTCCATTTTTTTTACCGAAATCGGTAAAAAAAAAATGGAAAAAACTCACGCGTGTTGAAGGTGAAATTTGTAAATAAAAAAAAGGATGAATTCCTTCTGTCGTGTATCCTCGATTAATGAAGCCTTATATGCTTGAACTTTAGGTTTCTAGTATGAAGCGAAAGGTTATACCTATACTTATGGGGTTAGGTCAACCCCAAATTACTAGTACTGATAGGCAACATTGGGAAAAAAGCACTACGCTTGGGAATCAAGGACACGAAAACTTTGTATCTATCTATATCCATGGCTTATCGAGATTGGGACTAACAGGAATGGTTGGGACAATCAATATCCATCTCGTTCATATTTTGGATACCCATAGAACCATCGAAGATTATTGAAGTGACTAATTCCAGGAAATTAAGCAGCGTCGAGGACAAAGAAATTGTTGAAGTTATTTTTTTTTATCAAGTACCTACATACTTCATGTTAAGAAATAATTTTTGACAGGAAGGTTGGCTAGAGATTTCTTGTAAAAACACTAGCTCTGTTCAGTTGAAAATGAGAATACTGGAATCTTTTTTGATTTTATGGATTTTTCTGATTACACACATAAGGGGGGAGCCGTATGAGATGAAAATCTCACGTACAGTTCTGGAGCGGAGATTCTTTGAACCAAATGACGACCGTAACGGATGTCAGCGCAATCTGAAGGAAATTATGCGGAAGCTTTACAG